TTCATTATGTAAGGTATAACTATAAAAAGGGGAAAAAGCCGAGCTACAAGAAAAATTCCCGCTGCCACCATAGTCGCAGCATGGATAAGAGCTGAAATAGGAGTAGGACCCTCCATAGCATCGGGTAACCATACATGAAGGGGAAATTGAGCAGATTTAGCAACTGCACCAGAAAATAATAGGAAGACACATACAGTTCCAAATAAAAAATGGACCCCATTAGTAGAAATTAAGTTATTGAATATTTCGAACAAGTCTCGAAATTCGAAACTACCTGTTATCCAATAAAGACCTAAAATTCCTAATAATAAACCAAAATCCCCGATACGGTTAGTCACAAACGCTTTTTGGCAAGCATTTGCGGCAAGGGGTCGTGTGAACCAAAAACCTATTAATAGATAAGAGCACATTCCAACTAATTCCCAAAAAAGATAAATTTGTATCAAATTAGAACTGGTAACTAATCCCAACATAGATGCATTGAAAAAACTCATATAAGCAAAAAATCTCAAGTATCCTTGATCATGAAACATATAATTATCACTATAAATAAGAACCATAACTCCGATAGTAGTGATTAATATTGACATAATAGAAGTAAGTGGATCGATCAAATAGCCAAACTCTAAAGAAAAATCATTATTGATGGTCCAAGACGATATATATTGATAAATGGAACTCCTATTTATTAGTTGAATAGATAGGTCGGCTGAAAAAACCATAACTATACTTAATAAGAAAACACTATGAAAAGACCACATACGTCGAAGATTTTTTGTTGCCGTCGGAAAAAAGATAAGCCCTAGTCCTATTCCCATAGGAACTGGAAGTGGAAGGAGAGGTATGATCCATGCATATTGATATGTATGTTCCATAAAAAATTTTTTCTTTCAAAATTGTTTCTAATTCACCAGATCCTATCTAATTGTAAAAGAACAAAATCAAGATAGGTAATAACTAAAAAGGTTTTATTCTGAACTATTCTCAGTGTTTCTTCAATACTTCAAATATTCAAATCAAGAAGTGCAAATTGGTCAAATAACATGGAGAACTTCTTTGTGAAAATGGAATACTTAGTTTTTAACTAATGAAAATTTTAAAATTAGGTATATTCTTTCAACTGGGACTATTAATAGTAAACTTTATATTTAAATTTTTTATTAGGTCAAAGTTGGGTTCGTAAATTAGTCGATGATTTTGATTCCAGGTATAAATGACTAAAATAAACTGAGATCGAAATGGAAGCTGTTTTTTTGTTTTTTTTTTAGTAACTTAACTCTATCTTTTCACCTAGTAAAATTTTTTGTCCTTAGTAATATTTTCTGTAATTTTCATATACCTATGATTTTTTTATGAGGTTAGTAGCGTATCATCTATGGATAGATAGATAATGAAGAAGAATTCGTTTTGAACAATAGATGTCTTTCACATCCAATGATATTATTGAAAAACCTTTTAAATTTTGAATGGCAGTTCCAAAAAAACGTACTTCTCTGGCCAAAAAGCGTATTCATAAAAGGTTGTGGAAAAGGAAGGGATATTGGGCAGCGTTAAAAGCCTTTTCATTAGGCAAATCCCTTTCTACTGGTAATTCAAAAAGTTTTTTTGTACCAACACCCAAATAATAAAAGATTCAAATAATCGCAATCGGACAAATGTTAATTTAGTGTAGAATATGACTACGAAATTTTTATTATCTAATGCAATACCTAGTAAAGCGTAATATGGAACTTTTTGACTCTTCTATTCTATATAGTTATTCTATTATAGAATAAAAAATCTATATAGTATAAAAAATCCTGAAAGAAATATTTTGTTGCGAAATAAAAACCCCCACCTCGGAAATGATAAAACATAAAACATACTCAAAATAAACTATTTAAAACCTTCTATCTGGTGGGGGTTTTTATTTCCCCCATCTCCCCTTTTCGCACAATCTTTTTTTATGGTTTCCTAAGATAGGAGGTAGCACTTTTTATTTACAAATACAACAATGGAGAGCATAAAAGACCTGAACAAACCTCACTATTAAGTTTATTAAGTTCACTAATTTGGACATTTACTAAAAAAAGTTCCGAACAGTTAATTAACGCATTAAATCTCGACACTTGAATAATAATAGCTTATTATTATTTTAAGTAAGCCGCTATGGTGAAATTGGTAGACACGCTGCTCTTAGGAAGCAGTGCTTGAGCATCTCGGTTCGAATCCGAGTGGCGGCACATTCTCTTCTAAAAGAGATACAATAAGTCCTATAATGAATTCAATTCCGATACCTTATTTTAAAAATGGATATGATATTTTTTACTGTCGAACATATATTAACTCATATTTCTTTTTCCCTTGTTTCAATTGTAATTACAATTTATTTGATAAGCTTAGTAGTCGATGAAATGATAGGACTCTCTAATTCTTCTGAAAGAGGTCTAATAGCTATTTTTTTCTGTATAACAGGATTTTTAATTATTCGTTGGATTTATTCACACCATTTTCCATTAAGTGATTTATGTGAATCATTAATTTTCCTTTCGTGGAGTTTCTCGATTATTCATATGTTTCCATATTTAAAAAACAAAAACTTACGCGTAATAACTGCACCAAGTGCTATTTTTACTCAAGGATTTGCCACTTCGAGTCTGTTAACTGAAATGCATCAATCCACAATATTAGTACCTGCTCTGCAATCCCAGTGGTTAATGATGCATGTAAGTATGATGTTATTGGGTTATGCAGCTCTTTTATGTGGATCATTATTATCAGTATCTCTTCTAGTCATTACATTTAGAAAAGATATCAAAATTTTGATTTTTGCTAAAAGCCATTTCTTTTTTACTGAGTTATTTGACTTTGGTCAGATCCAATACATGAATAAAAGAAGGAATGTTTTACAAAGCACCTTCTTTGATTCGGCTAAAAATTATTACCGATCACAATTGATTCAACAATTAGATCATTGGAGTTATCGTGTTATTAGTCTAGGGTTTATCTTTTTAACTATAGGGATTCTTTCCGGAGCAGTCTGGGCTAATGAGGCCTGGGGATCATATTGGAATTGGGACCCAAAAGAAACTTGGGCCTTTATTACGTGGACTATATTCGCGATTTATTTACATACTCGAACAAATATAAATATGAAAGTTGCAAATTCTGCAATTGTAGCTTCTATGGGCTTTATTATAATTTGGATATGCTATTTTGGGGTCAATCTCTTAGGAATAGGGCTACATAGTTATGGTTCGTTTCAATTAACATCTACTTGAATAAAAAAAAAAGAATAAAAAAAGGCCTACCGATTAGAGATAGAAAATAGCGTAAATAAAAATCTACGAAATCTTAGTTGAAGTCGTCAAGAGCCGTTTGAATCAATACAATACTTGATTCAAATGGCTCTCACAAAGGCTAAATGGATCCAGTTAAAATTCTTTTTCTATTAATGAGTTAATAAAGTTAATAAGTCAAAAATTTTTCTTTTTTATTGTATATTGTATAACGCACAATAAGAAAATAAATAGATTTTTTTATACAAAAATTATCTATAAAAATATTTACCTAAAATACTTTGAACCTTATCAACTGATAATGAAAACACGAAATCCGGGTAAAGACCAATACCTATTATGGGTAGAACGATGGAGATCGAAACAAATAATTCTCTTGGTCCCGAATCAAAAAAATAGGAATTTGGAACAGTAAATAGCTTGTATCCATAGAACATCTGGCGTGACATAGATAATAAATAAATAGGAGTTAATATCATCCCCATTGCCATTACACAAGTAATTAGTATTTTTGTCATTAAAAGATATTTTTGACTAGTAATTAGTCCAAAAAAGACTATCAATTCCGCAACAAAACCACTCATGCCCGGTAATGCAAGAGAAGCCATCGATAATATACTGAACATGGTGAATATTTTGGGCATTAAGATAGCTATCCCACCCATTTCATCGAGATAAACAAGACGGATTCGATCATAACCCGTTCCTGCCAAGAAAAAAAGCCCAGCACCAATAAAGCCATGAGAAATTATTTGTAAAAGAGCTCCGTTGAGGCCCGTATCAGTAATAGAGCCAATTCCTATAATTATGAAACCCATATGAGATACAGAAGAATAGGCTATTCGTTTTTTTAAATTACGTTGGCCAAGAGATGTTAAAGCTGCATAGATTATCTGGATCGTACCCACTATTATCAACCATGGAGAAAATATCGAATGAGCGCGGGGTAATAATTCCATATTGATCCGAACCAACCCATATGCTCCCATTTTTAATAAAATTCCAGCTAGAAGCATACAAGTACTGTAATGTGCTTCCCCGTGGGTGTCTGGTAACCAAGTATGTAGGGGTAGAATCGGTAATTTGACAGCAAAAGCAATAAGAAATAAAATATAGAATATTATTTCCAATGCCACAGGATAGGATTGATTAGCTAATATTTCAAAATTGAATGTTGGTTCATTGGAACCATATAAACCGATCCCCAGAACTCCCAGTAACAGAAAAATGGAACCTCCTGCAGTGTATAAAATAAACTTGGTAGCTGAGTATAGACGTTTCTTTCCTCCCCACAAGGATACAAGTAAATAAACAGGAATTAATTCTAACTCCCACATGATGAAAAAAAGTAAAAGGTCTCGGGAAGAAAATGACCCTATTTGGCCACTATACATTGCTAACATCAAGAAATGGAAAAATCGTGAATCTCGAGTAACTGGCCAAGCCGCTAAAGTAGCTAAAGTAGTAATAAATCCCGTTAATAAAATGGGTCCTATAGAAAGTCCATCTATTCCTAATCTCCAGTAAAAAGAAAAAAAATGTATCCATTTATACTCCTCTGCCAGTTGTATTAAAGGATCGTCGAATCGGAAATGATAACGGAATGCATAGGTCATTAGAAGGAGTTCTAAGATACATATACATATAGTGTACCACCTTATTCTTTTATTTCCTTTCTGAGGGAGAAAGAAAATAAAAGAACCTGCAGATATCGGAAAAGCTACAATTAATGTTAACCAAGGAAAAAGGTTCATGGTAAAGATAAGATACACTTAGACCATAAAAAACCCGTACTAAAAAAAAAAAGAAATGGAAACTATATATTAGTTTGAGCACGGGTTTTTGTCGGTAAAAAATGGATTAGTGCTATTTTTTTGAACGTATTATTTTTTTTGAACGTATCAATAAGCTAGACCCATGCTACGAGTTGTTTCATGCCATAAATAAACCCGAACACTCAAGAAATCCGTTGGACAAGCGGATTCACATCGTTTACAACCAACACAGTCTTCTGTTCGTGGGGCGGATGCTATTTGTTTAGCTTTACACCCGTCCCACGGTATCATTTCTAATACATCTGTGGGGCAGGCTCGAACACATTGAGTACATCCTATACATGTATCATAAATCTTTACTGAATGTGACATTGAATCTCTAAATTTTTGAACGTCATAAATTTTCAATCTAATAAACTTGTACATGAATCATGTATTTAGATATCAGATGAATCAATGATTTACCAAAATTTTTATACAAAATGAATTTATGGATCAGCTTATACAAAAGAGTAAAGATACTTTTATTGAGTACATCTTCGTAAACAGGAATATGAACCTATATTTAATATCATACATACTAATTGGACTTACTGAATAACAATTTTTTTATTTGCGTTGATAAAGATTTAAATTTTTGAATGCATATTATTTATTCAACAAATTTGATTGATTGGTGCGAGTTGATTTTTTATTACGATAAATTGAGGAAATAATTGCTGGTCCAATAGCTGCTTCAGCGGCTGCAATAGCTATGACAAAAATTGAGAAAATATCTCCTACTAATTGACGGCTATCAAAAAAATCAGAAAATGTTACGAAGTTTATATTAACTGCATTTAGGATAAGTTCAAGACACATAAGGGCTCTAACCATATTTCGGCTCGTGATCAATCCATAGATACCGATAGAAAATAAATAGGCACTCAAAACAAGTACATATTCGAGCATCATTGACCGACTCCTTATCAATCTTGATTCATTTCAATATGAACAACAACTCAACTTATTCTATTGACTAGAATCTAAAAAGCACGGAACAAGGACAAAGAAATATATTTCTAATATTGAGAATAGGTAATAGATTGAATTAAAAGCATTTCTTATCTTATCTATGCTATGAACGTTCGAAAGCTTTATTACTGACGAGCTACCGCAATTGCACCTATCAAAACAAATAAAAGAATTATTGAGATGAGCTCAAATGGAAGAACAAAATCTGTTGATAAATGAATCCCAATTTGTTGACTATTACTTATCAAATCCTGTTCTACAATATGGTTTGATCTTGTAGTCCAAATAATCCCGTACCATGAGGTATCTGGAATAGTAGTAATTAGTGAAACAAAAATACTTGTACAAACCACTGAAGTAACTCCATCTCCAACAGTCCACAACTGGAAATCTTTGTAATATTCTGAACCATTAATAAACATCACAGCAAATATGATTAAAACATTTATAGCTCCCACATAAATAAGAAGTTGGGCAGCAGCTACAAAATGGGAATTTGATGAAATATAGAATAAGGATATACAAACAAGAACTAATCCCAATGAAAAGGCGGAATAAATTGGATTAGTAAATAATACTACTCCTAGACCTCCTAATATAAGACCTGATCCCAGAAAGATTAAAAGAAAATAATGTATTGGTCCCGGTAAATCCATTATATATAATATAAAATAAGAAATAAAAAAAAATCGAAATGTTTCATGAACTTATTGATCGGACCAGGAAAAGTAAAATTATCGGGGATATATATATTTTTTTTAATTGAAAGAATAAATGTGTATTGATATAGGTCCAAAAATAGGACCAATATCATTCTTTTTTGAGGTTCAATTCGGCAGTTCAAAAAAAAATTCCTTTATTTAGATCAAAAGACGACACTAGTAATTCTAAATTTTTTATAAAAGGGGGTTTTAGCCATTTTTTATTTGAGGCGCATTCAAAATTGTTCGAATTGTGTAATCATCAATTAATGCCAATGGTAAACGACCCAAAGCAATTTGATTATAATTCAATTCGTGACGATCATACGTAGAAAGCTCATATTCTTCAGTCATTGATAAACAATTTGTGGGACAATACTCAATGCAATTACCACAAAATATACAGATTCCAAAATCAATACTGTAATTAAGCAATTGTTTCTTTCGGATCCTAGTTTGTAGTTTCCAATCAACAACAGGTAAATTTATAGGGCATACGCGAACACATACTTCACAAGCAATGCATTTATCAAATTCAAAGTGAATTCGACCGCGGAAACGTTCTGATGGAATTAATTTCTCATAAGGATATTGAATCGTTACAGGTAAACGATTTGCGTGGGATAAAGTAATCATAAAACCTTGACCGATATACCTTGCAGCTCGTACTGTTTGTTGACCATAATTGATGAACCCAGTTACCATAGGGAACATATCGTGAATAGGTATGAATAATTTGATGATTTTTTCCTTCTCTTGTTTGAGATAAGTCTACGTATAGACTTGCATGGTTAGAGTGAAAGGAGTTGGGAAGAAGTTGTTAATAATAAATTACCGAGAGAAATAGGTAAAAGAAATTTCCATCCAAGATTTAATAATTGATCCATTCTCAGCCTAGGTAACGTCCATCTTGTTGTAATAGGAATGAACAAAAACAAATAAGTTTTAACTAATGTAATCAAAATACTAATGATTGTTCCAAAGACTCCGCCTGCTTTTACAAAAAGTTCAGGAACGAATATATATGGAATAGAGAGATTCCAACCGCCCAAGTAAAGAACTATTACAAAAAATGAAGAAACTAATAGATTTAGATAGGACGCAACAAAAAATAAACCAAATTTGATACCTGAATATTCGGTTTGATAACCTGCTACTAATTCTTCTTCTGCTTCTGGTAAATCGAAGGGTAACCTCTCACATTCTGCTAGGGAAGCAATTAGAAAAACGATAAACCCTATCGGTTGACGCCACAAATTCCACCCCCACAAACCATATTTTGACTGTGCTTCAACTATATCAACTGTACTTGAACTATTAGATAATCATAGTCGATGATAACATTACTGTTACTATCGCTATTACAGAACCGTACATGAGATTTTCACCTCATACGGCTCCTCTAGGAGCCTAAATAAATTTAAGGACCGGGTTAGTATTTTTTAACGTCATATACTTGTATGTTAGATAGAGTCAAAATATATGGAAAAGCCCCGAATTAGCCCAATGTAATTCCGTCTGCTATAAAAAAAGTATTTCTGAATTAATCTCATCCTTTACTTTTACTTTAATTGTAAAAATTTCAATATTTTTTGAGTAATAACTTAATCCGTCAATAAAATACTCCTTTTAGTAATATATATATAAATATTTCAACCCAGGATTTTCGATTACGAAAAAAGCATTACATACATATTCCATTACTTCATCACTCATTACAGGACTTTTATCCCTCTGAATCTAACTATATTAAAGAAAGAATAAAAAAGGTCGCTCTTTTTTATTGGAATTGCATTCTTTCTAGTTTGTTCGTTCCTGTTCTTCTTTTTCTTCTTTCTCAAAAACGGAAAAAAGGGGGTCTTTTCAAAAAGGATTCTTTCGTTCCTGATAGTTTTTTTTTTCAGTGGATAGGGGCATACTCTGGATCGGAATCGTGGGAAGTACTACCGGATCATTTCTACCAACTTAAAGCCCCAATGAGTGTTCCTTTTATGCGGAAATGCTTTTTTGTATAATTTGCAAAATCTCTATTACTAATCCTTTGTGTACCTTGGTATTTCTAACCACCCACTCATTTTTTTTCAACTCACTATTATGGTAATACATACAAACGATAATGAAAAACCCATAAAGTTGGTTGTTATTTTAAACCCGCTTCAAGTCAGGATGATCAATCAACTGATCTTGGGATAAACAGTGTGAATTACTTATGTTTACTTATGTTTAATCCTTATACATAGGAAATGAGACTTACTATTTTTACTGCAAATTTCGAAGCTGTTTTCTTTCACTCATAGAACTATCTGATTGTGTTCATCAGTCGGGTTAATGAACAAAAAAAGAAAGCAATTTCTTTAATTCAGACAATTTCTTTCCAACGAAAAGAAAAGGACAATAGGGAAAATGTTTCAACGAATCGCACGTAGAGATATTGATAACACGCATAGAGTTAATGGTATTTCATAACTAATCGATTGAGCAGCAGCCCGTAAACCACCTAAAAAAGAATATTTATTATTTGATCCATATCCTGACATAAGAAGTCCAATTGGAGAAATACTTGAAATGGCAATCCATAAAAAAACACCAATATTGAGATCGGCTAGAACAAGATGATAGCCAAAAGGGATTACTGAATAACTTAATAGAATTGATATGACTGCTATGGATGGTCCGATATTGAATAAATAAGTATCGCCTCTAGATGGAAGAAGATTTTCTTTGAAAAGTAGTTTTGTACCATCTGCTAAAGCTTGGAGAATTCCAAAAGGTCCGGCATATTCAGGTCCAATACGTTGTTGTAGCCCCGCAGCTATTTCTCTTTCTAACCACACAATTACTAGTACACCTATTGTGATTCCTACTATAACAGTCAAAATCGGAATAAGCATCCATATGATCTCATACACATCTTTTAAGGATTCCCATTTTGAAAAAGCATTGATATCTTGTACTTCTGTTCTATCAATTATCATTTCAACGATCAACTTCTCCCATAATGATATCTATACTACCTAGTATTGTCATAATATCAGCCAATTTCATTCTTTTAACTAACTGAGGAAGAATTTGCAAATTGATAAAACCCGGTGGTCGAATTTTCCATCTCCAAGGAATAATTCGACCATCTCCTAGCAGAAAAATTCCCAATTCGCCCTTTGGGGCTTCGACTCTCGCATAAAGTTCTTGTTTCGACAATTCAAAAGTAGGAGAGGTTTTTTTACTAATGAAGCGATATTCAAAATCATTCCATTGGGAATCCCTTACTTTCTCAAAACATCGTATTTCTAAATTCTCATAAGGTCCGCCCGGAATTCCTTCCAAAGCTTGTTGAATAATTTTGATAGATTCCTCAATTTCACTGATCCTTACTAAATAACGAGCTAATGAATCTCCTTCTTTTTGCCATTGGACTTCCCAATCAAATTCGTCATAACACTCATAATGATCAACTTTACGAAGATCCCATTCTATTCCGGACGCTCGTAGCATTGGGCCCGATAAACCCCAATTTAGTGCTTCTTCTCCACTCAAAATTCCTACTCCCTCAACACGTTCTAAAAAAATGGGATTCCGTGTAATAAGTTTTTGATATTCTGAAATTCCGGTTAAAAAATAGTCGCAGAAATCAATGCATTTATCTATCCAACCATGCGGTAAATCAGCGGCAACTCCTCCGATACGAAAAAAATTATGCATCAATCTCATACCAGTAGCAGCTTCGAAGAGATCATATACTAATTCTCGTTCTCGGAAAATGTAGAAGAAGGGAGTTTGTGCACCAATATCTGCCATAAAAGGGCCAAGCCATAATAAATGAGAAGCTATACGACTTAATTCTAACATAATTACTCTAATATAACTGGCTCGTTTAGGTACTTGAATATTCCCTAACTGTTCCGGTGCATTTACGGTTATGGCCTCGGTGAACATAGTAGCCAAATAATCCCAACGAGTTACATAAGGTAAATATTGTATAATTGTTCTATTTTCTGCAATTTTTTCCATTCCTCTGTGTAAATACCCCAATATTGGTTCACAGTCAACAACATCTTCACCATCTAGAGTAATGATGAGTCGAAGAACGCCGTGCATTGATGGGTGGTGAGGTCCCATATTTACTATCATAAGTTTATTTCTTATAATTGGTACATTCATAGGTTGTTCCTTGATTCATTTTTCTAGGAATTGCAGAAAACAAAAAGAAATTCAGCAAAAGGCATGATCCAATAACCAATAAATTTAATTTGAGTTCTTGAAATTAACGAATTTTTGGTTCCCGAATATCCAGTCGATCAATTAATTCTTTATAACGTATTCCATTTTTTTTTGACAAATAAGCCAGCAGTCGTTGACGTTTTCCCAGAATTTTTTTTAGACCTCTCTGAGATAAATAATCTTTTCTGTGCAATTCCAAATGTGAAGTAAGTTTTCGGATTTGCTGCGTGAAATTAACTACTTGAAATTCAACGGCTCCCTTGGTTTCTTCTTTTTTTTCTTTTTTTTGGGAAATAACTGAGGAAACTGAATTCTTTAGCATAAAAGTAAATCCTCTCCAACTTTTTAAAAATATGAATTTTATGGATCAGTAATAATAATGTTGGACATTTTAATTTGGTAGATTTTTTTTTCGTTCTGGGCTTTTTAATTTGATCAAAATTTTGAAAATCAAATAACCATTAATAATCCAACTCTATTTTTTATTTGATTCATTCTTTAGATAGAAAAAGGGTGGAACTCAGAACATAAAAGAGAGAAAAATTTAAACTTTAAATAATCAAAAAATTTTGATGAATTATGGATCGAATTGATATATTATTGAATTATTATTCATGTATTAGAATAGAATATAAGACAATACGTGTCTACGTCTGTTTAGTTTTTTCTGGGCGATATGTTATAGAATAGAAATCAAAATATCCTATCATGCATTTCATACATTTAGAATTGTGGATACATAGGTATTCTTAACATACTGAAAGAACTCCCAGTATTAGTATTAAACCAATAACGATTCATAGAAACTAAATCTTCTAATTGACAAGTCGGCCAAAGAAAAAACTTTAATCTATTAAGACGGTTGCTTTCAACCAAAAATGGACCATAAATTTTTACATTGTTTCCGTTGCCAAATACCATATTTAGATCTATACCTTTGGTTTTTTTTGAATTAAAAGAAATTAGAATTCTTAACTCTTTGCGACGGCTTGGTGATAAAATAGTTTCAAGAACAAGTAAACTGGAATTTTTTATGTCTCTATTTCCAAGAATTTTTTGCTCTTTTGCAATGGATTTTGAAAAATCCTTTTTTTCTCGATACCTTGGATTAGGTTGATAATTAGTCTTCTGAAATAATGAAATCCGAATGGTTTGATACATAAGAAATTGTCCAGGATTATTTATAGACATACGAACTGGTTCAATAAAAAATACCCCCCTTTGTATCCATTCTGTAACACTCGGCATTATATCTAGATTTATTGTTCCTCTTTGAATAGCGGATAGAGCGCTTTCTCGTGGATTTTGCAAGCTAAGCAGGAGACAATATACTTTGATATTTTTCATTATTGTTATATTGAAAAAAAAAGACCATCTCAATTGAACAAGCAAATGACTTGTTAGTACAAAATCGAGGTCTTCCTCTGTATTGCTTTCGTTTATACGTTTTTTTATGTCTGATTCCACACTATAGTCTAAAAAATCACCATAGTCTGAAACATCTTTTTCGTGGTTTAAGAGAACAGATCCAAGATTCCATTTTTGCTTTAGAGTGATATTCTTTTTTTCACTCAAACTTTTCTTTTCATTAAAATTTAAAAGAAGTGATTGGATTGGTATGCTCCACAGTTTTAGTTTATATACATTATAAAGCAGTATCAATTCTGGTAAGAACCAAAGTTCTTTATTCAAAATAGGAAATTCTTCGTTCATTCCCAGCCAATCGAAAAAGCTTTGAATCCTTGGGTGGGTTTGCTCAGTTTGGCGAGTCGTCAAATCAAAAAGACCCCTCTTATTGATTTGTTCAATTAGTTGATAATTACTTATCTTAGTATTCTTGGTATTAGTCTGGATCCAGGCTTCAATATTGACCCTTTTTCTAAGACACAACTGGATAATTCTGTAATAAAAAAAAGATTTATCCATATCTGTAATAGCTTTTTCGCCTAAAGAAGTGTTATCTCCTAGCGTAAAAAGTTTTCTTTTATTTGTATTGTAATTATAGGATATTTTTTGGTTATTATTTCCCTGTGATGGTAAAAGAAAAATAGATGAGTTCTTCTTATTTTCAGAATTAATAGATTTATATGATAAGAGATCATATCGAGAATTTTTTTTTAAATTCCCTTTGTGATTTGATAATGAGTTTAATCCATAATCATTAATTTCCTTTTCGTAACGAATTAACTCATCGTTTTCATATAAATCCCATTTTGATAAATCCTTATTTTCATTTTGGCTTATAGAGGGGCTATTTTTGTTCTTTTTCCATTTTTTTGGTACCAATCCAGACCATCTAATATGAGATATATTATATTGATAATGATTCTGTAACCAACTTTTCCATTCATTTATTCCATAAGTAAGAAGTTTATTATCTGTTAATTCCGAATCAAATATTCCTTGTACTCCAAAATGATCCGTTATTTTATCTTTAAGAAAAAGAGCTGTTTCATGATATTGACGTGCAGATCTTAATCTTAAGTTGTATAAGTTAAAAATGCGGCTTTGTGATAATTTATACCCTACAAAGGCTTGTGATAAAGAGGATAAGTCAAAAGACAATTTTGAATTTTTATTACTAATATAAAAAGAGGACTGTCTAAAGTTTCTAAAGTCCATTTTTGTTTCTTTTTTATTTACTTCATTATTGTACGTGTACTTATCCATTTTTTTTTTTTTTGATTCAAAATCAAAAAAAAGTTGTCCCTTGATCCTTATTATATTAATAACTAGGACGATAGCAATGTATATTCTTTCAATAAAAAATTTTATAAAATACTGTGAGTTAAAGATTAATCGAGTCAGTCGGTTTTTTACTATTTGACAAAAAATTTGTATTTTTTTTAATTCTAATCTTTTTATGCCATGCCGCTTTTTGTTAAACCTGTTATTTATCTCAGGAGTTCTAAAATTTTTTTTCTTGTCTTTTATGATTTTTTCTAGTTGATTTCTGATTGTACTTGCTCTAATAGTCATATCTTGCATTTTTTTTTCTGTTAGCGAATGTTTTGTCCAATTTTTCGATCGAGTTGGAATGGGCGATTCGTTAATTATTTGATTATTTTTTATCAAATCTTTGTCGTTTTTAGTTTCACCCCCTTCATCTAGCTCGCTCAACCCAACTAACAAAATTCTGCTTTTTTTTGAGGGGTTGTTTATTAGTCTGTTTAGAACTAGACCACTTTTGTTAATCCAGTTTTTTAGTTCTTTTAACATTTTAAAAAAAAAAAAAAAAATTGTTTTTAATTTTCTCATTTTTTTTATGAGTTCTTTAAAAATGGGTACAAAAAAGGAAGGCTCTTTTTGGGGTGAACCAAAAGGCTGTTTGGTTGTCCTCCCCCACACAGTTAAAAAACGCATTTTTTTTTTTATTTTTAATCGACCCATTTGAGGGAATTCAGGTTTCGATCTATGCCAAGGTTTCAGATAGAAAGGAAATAGGATCTTTATCTGAATACCTTCACTTAACCAGTTTTTCGGCAAGTCTTTTTCGGATAGTTCAACACCACTATAAGTGCATTTAACATGCGTTTCCTTATTCCAATTTTCAAAATCCTCGGACCATTCGGGAAATTGAAATAATAAGATACGGCCAATATTTTTAGCTATTATCAATGAGGGTAATATAATATATTTCCTAAGAATTGATTTTATTATTAATATACAACTCCTTGTTACTTGAGGAGTTAGAATACCATCCGGAGGTTCCTCTGCTATTTCGATCCCTATTGTTGCTTCTCTTTTATACTTCTCATTTTTTTCTTTTTTTTCTGAAAGTTCAAATTCTTTAGTTTTTTTCATCCAATTTCGGAAACTTAGTTTAATCAGGCCAGAGATATCAAAATAAGAAAGGATTGATTTCTCGAGTATGTACAAAAAAAGTGGGGAATGTACATTTGCTTGAGACAGTTTTAAAATCGGTATTTTACGCCTTTGAGCTCGTATAGAGCCCATGATTATATTTCGACGAAAATCTGATTCTTCTGCATACTGCATCAAATAAAATTCCTC